GTGCTTTCTCTATCAATTTTATCCTTTATCTATTCCTTTATCCATAGAGTATAGTATGTATATAGTAGGCCGTACCTATTTCTTCCTTTTTTTTGTTTTGGTGAAGTCTCTTTCCTTGCTACAGCTGATAAAAATCGTTGTTTTGAACGATACATATGTAGAAAGCCTATTTTTTCTAGTATTTACTAGCTGATTTGATCTTTTTTCCTTCTTTCTTCTATAGTAGAGATAGTCGCACGTAATGACAGATCACGGCCATATTATTAAAAGCTTGTGGTAAGAATTGGTTTCGTTCTAGTGCCCGGAAATAATATTCCAAGGCCTTTGTATGCTCTCCGTTGCTTGTGTGTATAAGGCCTATATTATAGAGTATATAACTTCGATCATAGGGATCAATTTCTGGTCGCGTAGCTTCATAATAATTCTGTAAAGCTTCCGCATAATTTCCTTCGGATTGAGCCAACATCCGTTACGGTCGTTCATTCTATTCAAAGAATCTCCGTTCCAGAACCGTACGTGAGATTTTCATCTCATACGGCTCCTCCCTTCTGTGCATAGTACTAAGGAAAATAATCCATGGAATCAAAATTGAACTATTCTCATCTCATTATGAACTGACAGGAGCTGGTATTTTTACAAGAAATCTCTAGCCAGCCTTCCTGCAAGAGGTTTTTTCTTAATAACAATCGTATTAGTGCTATATGGAAATGGTAACTCCAACAATTTCTTTGTCCTCAACGCCTCCTATTTCCAGGAATTAGTCACTTCAACGATCTTTGATGGTTATATGGGTATCCAAAGTACGAACGAGATGGATGTTTGTTGTCCCAACCATTCTTGGTAGTCCCGATACCGATAAAGAAAAGGGTAATTTAGAACAAAGTTTTCGTGTTGTTGATTCCTGGGTGTAGTGTTTCTTCCCCTATGCCGCCTATTGGTACTAGTGGAGTAGGATTGACCTGCAATACAGAACCTATAGGTATAACCTTTCGCTCAATACTAAAATGGACAATTGAAGCATCTGAGGCTGCATCAATCGAGGATACACGACAGAAGGACTTGTTCTATCTCCAAACTTCACCTTCACTAAGCGTAGGTTTATTTCAATAATTAATTTAATTTGGTTCTTTCTATCTTGAACTGCCTTTCTTTCTCGTAGGATAGAGGGCTAAAAAAAAATAAGAAAAAATAATCAAATCACACCATCTCTGTAATAGGTAAATGCCCTTTTTTCTCCTGAAGTTGTCGGAATTATTCGTAATAAGATATTGGCTACAATTGAAGAGGTCTTATCAATAAAATTTCCATTTATCCGAGATCTAGGCATAATCAGTAATCCATTCTATAATTCTTTTCATTTTCCCTCGGGGGAAATGATCCCACAAACAAAGGGATTGTACAGTACGAAATAACATAAAAACAGACTAAAAAATGGCCCCCCGCTCAAATTGTCCCCTTTTGTTTGGACAAGGAGAGATATGAAATTTTTGAATCAGATTGGATTTCATTCCAATTTCGTAGTATACGAATGCACGGAACTATTACTATATTTATCTAAATTGAATAACCAAGGACTTTATTTTACTACGGATTCTGATAACTTAACTCGGGAAGTTTTGATTTGGTTATGATCAAAAGAGGAAAAAGAATGACATAATCATTCCATGATAAAATAGAGTAGAGTAGAGTAAACGTATGTTTTGTTTGCATAACGTGTGTACGCCACACCATATAATTGAAATATGAAAATCCATGGGACGATTTATTAATTTGTAATAGATTTATGGGATAGCTGATGAGAAAAGTTGTTGTTGAGAAAGATGAAATTGGAAAGGAATTATTTCTATGGAACCATTGATCGGTCGTATGTGTACCGCAATAATATGAATGACTCGCAATTCACTCGCTTTATAATCAATAATAAGATTATGTAGGAGAGATGGCCGAGTGGTTCAAGGCGTAGCATTGGAACTGCTATGTAGACTTTTGTTTACCGAGGGTTCGAATCCCTCTCTTTCCGTTTCTGTTAATTCACCAATATTATCGACCACAATGTATCAAATCAAATAACAATTGATACAATTATTCCAGCAATAAGACCTTTCTTTGATAGAAATTCTCTCTCTCTATAGTAGTCCTAATTACATTACTGCGGTACCTAAAATACAAATATCGGAAAGAGCAAAAAAGAAAAAAATCCTACCCTACTTCTGATCTATTTGTGATACGTGAATGATAAAAATGCGGATCAATTCCCTTAGATTCTATTTACTTTGGCGAAAAGGGGGCAAAACCAAAACAAAAAACAAAATTATATTTTATAATATAAACCTTTCTTTGTCATTTTCGTTAGGTTCAAGTCTGACGGGAATAATATTCTACGACTAACAACTCATTTATTTTCAAACCGATCCATTTACTATCTATTATTTGATTTACTAATCCTTTATATTGGAATGAGTCAATAGTCAAATGTTTTGGTAATTCCAGGTGGGGGGATGAAGCAATATAATTTTGAATCAGAGCTGTCGATCTTTGTTTTTCCTTCGTAGTAATAATATCTCGGGGTTTGCAACGATAACTTGGTATATCCACTATACGACCATTAACTAAAATATGTCTATGGTTCACTAATTGCCTAGCTCCAGGAATGGTCGAAGCCATACCCAATCGAAAAAGGATGTTATCCAAACGCATTTCAAGTAGTTGTAGTAAAACCCGACCTGTTGACCCTTTGGCTTTTCCAGCGATATGCACATATTTAAGTAATTGTCGCTCTGTCAGACCATAATGAAAACGCAATTTCTGTTTTTCTTCTAGACGAATACGATAGTGCGATCTTTTCCCAGAACGAAATTGGTTTTTAAGATCACTTCCGGATCTGGGTCTTTTACTAGTTAGTCCTGGTAAAGCCCCCAGACGGCGTATTTTTTTTAAACGAGGTCCTCGGTAACGAGACATAAAGACTCCTTTTTTTATTTTCTTGAATTTCATTTTACAGAAAAAATATAAATTAAAACTGAACTAAAAGATAAACAAAGCTAAATCTATTGAAGTACTACAAAGTAGAATAAAAAGAATTGTATCAATATCCGAATTTTTTGTATATATAACAAGTTGAGGTTCCGTTTTATGTTTATGATTTGTTCTCTAGAGATCTAATTGGTCCAATCTATTTTTTATTCATCGTTGCAAGTTACCACGACATGATAGATCGGTGATCCGGCATTTGGAGAAAAGGAAAGGGGAGATTATTAATCATGTAAAAATCAATAGAGAAAAAGCCGGCTATCGGAATCGAACCGATGACCATCGCATTACAAATGCGATGCTCTAACCTCTGAGCTAAGCAGGCTCACATCACATACATAAGAGAAATAGTGTAACAAATAGAAATTTGTGTATAGGAATTTAGGAAACTACGGGATATTAGCTATTAGCTCTAAATTTAATAAGAACTATATTAATATATTAAATTTATATTAAATTAAACTATCTACTATCTATCTACTATCTATAGCTATAGTTATAAGTTAGAAAAAATCTAAGTATTTCTTAATTAAAGCAGTTATAGCAAATTCTGTTAATTATATATAGCGGATAGGTACTAAGAAAAGGATAAAATAAGGATCCAATCCAAATTAGAATGAGACAGTCTTCTGGTTTCATTCGGAAAAAGGGGAGATAGGACGAAAAAAAGAAGAATGAATATCGACCGTTCTAGTATTCCAAATCACACTATGAAAATGAAAGGGAGGGAGGAACATATATATGTGGGATATATCTATCCATATTGAATTGCGAGTACATCAATGATAGAATCATGTCTGATTGAAACAAGGTTTATCCAATAGAGATAAAGAGGCCGGGCAAAAAAAGAAATTCAATATTAAATTAAATTTTTATATAGTAGCATACCCTTTTTCGATATGGAAATCATTATCTAATGAATTCAAGGGTTCCAAAACAAATGAAAAAGATAGATGGAATTACAGCCGGATCTTGGTCTAAAAGGGGATATGGCGAAATTGGTAGACGCTACGGACTTAATTGGATTGAGCCTTGGTATGGAAACCTGCTAAGTGGAAACTTCCAAATTCAGAGAAACCCTGGAATCAAAAATGGGCAATCCTGAGCCAAATCTGTATTTTGAGAAAACAAAAAACAAACAAGGGTTTATAAAGAATCAAAAAAGGGATAGGTGCAGAGACTCAATGGAAGCTGTTCTAACGAATGAAGTTAACTACGTTGCGTTGGTAGCTGGAATCCTTCTATCGAAATTAGAGAAAGGACGGCTGTATATACCTAATACGTACGTATATATACTGACATATCAAACGATTAATATTAATCACGACCGGAGCCCGTCGAATCCATTATATTTATATTTTTATATTCATATAATATATGAAATGAAAATATATGAAAAAATTCCGATTTATTGTGAATCCATTCCAATCGAAGTTGAAGGAAGAATCAAATAGTCAGCGATCAAATCATTCATTCCAGAATTTGATAGATCTTTTGAAAAACTGATTAATCCTACGAGAATAAAGAGAGAGTCCCATTCTACATGTCAATACCGATACCAATGAAATTTATAGTAAGAGGAAAATCCGTCGACTTAAAAAATCGTGAGGGTTCAAGTCCCTCTATCCCCAATAAAAGCCCATTTTACTTAGCTAACTATTTATCTTCTTTTTTTCATCAGTGGTTCAAACAAAATTCGCTATCTTTCTCATTCACTCTACTCTTTCACAAATAGATCCGAACAAAAATCTTTGGATCTTATCCCAATTTGGATATATACGATATCCTTACATTTACTAATCCTTACATTTACTAGATAAAATTTTTTAATACTTTTTTCGTCCCTTTAATTGACATAGACATAGATAGAAGTACTCTACTAGGATAATACACGGGAAATGGTCGGGATAGCTCAGTTGGTAGAGCAGAGGACTGAAAATCCTCGTGTCACCAGTTCAAATCTGGTTCCT